ATTTCTTATACTTTGCCGTTGTTAAATAGTTTTAAGAGGTGGAGTATACGGTGGTTGTTTAGAACAAATCATAAGGATATTGGCACCCTTTATTTTATTTTCTCTATTTGAGCGGGGTTAATAGGAACCGCATTTAGTGTAATTATTCGAATAGAATTAGCTATGCCTGGAAAGATATTAGATGATGGGCAGCTTTATAATGTAATTGTTACTGCGCATGGATTAGTTATAATTTTTTTCTTGGTAATGCCTATAATAATTGGTGGTTTTGGAAATTGGTTAGTTCCATTAATATTAACTATACCGGATATAGCTTTCCCACGTATAAATAATTTGAGATTTTGGTTACTACCAGTTTCTATGTTGCTTTTATTAGGTTCTGCTTATGTTGATGGAGGTGCTGGAACTGGTTGAACTATCTACCCTCCGTTATCTAGATCGCTTTCTCATTCAGGTTGTGCTATAGATTATGTAATTTTTTCTTTACATGTTGGAGGTGCTTCTTCTATTTTAGCTTCTATTAATTTTGTTACTACTTCATTTTTAATGCGTCCTGGTGTTCTTAGATTGCAGCGGGTGAGAATATTTGTATGATGTATTGGTGTGACTGGGTTTTTATTAGTGGTGGCTATACCTGTTTTGGCAGGAGCTTTAACTATGTTGTTAACAGATCGTAATTTTAATACTTCTTTTTTTGATCCTGTGGGATTAGGAGATCCTATTTTATTTGTTCATTTGTTTTGGTTTTTTGGACATCCTGAAGTTTACATTTTGATTTTACCTGCTTTTGGTATTATCTCTCATGTTGTAAAAGTAGGGAGAGGTAAATATGAGTTATTTGGGAAGGTTCCTATAATTTATGCAGTTTTATCTATTGGAATTTTAGGTTTTATCGTGTGGGGTCATCATATGTTTACGGTTGGTATAAATGTGGATAGACGTGCTTATTTTAGAACTGTAACTCTAATTATTGCTATTCCTACTGGAGTAAAAGTGTTTAGATGAATTGCTACGATGAGAGGGGGGGTTGTAAAAAATTGAGCTATAATATATTGAGCAGCTGGTTTTTTGTTTTTGTTTACTTTAGGTGGTTTAACTGGAATTATTTTGGCTAGAGCTTCTTTGGATGTAGTTCTTCATGATACCTACTATGTTGTAGCTCATTTTCATTATGTGTTGAGGATAGGGGCTGTGTTTGCAATGTTTGCAGGTTTTCATTATTGATATCCTTTAATTACTGGGCTTGGTCTCCACCCTACTTGGAGAAAGGGTCAGTTTTGAAGAATGTTTGTTGGGGTTAATTGTACATTTTTTCCACAACACTTTTTGGGAATAAGAGGGATGCCACGGCGGTATCAGGATTATAGAGATACTCTTCATGGATTTAATATAATTTCAAGCTGAGGTTCAATTATTTCTTTGGTTAGGTTATTTGTTTTTTTACTTATTTTGTGAGAAAGATTATTAGCTCAGCGATCTTTAGTTCTCCCTGCGGCTACTAATTCTGAGGTAGAGTGAGCGTTTCGTGGGTTCCCTGTGCGATTTCATAATCGGTCTCAAAATTGTTTTGGTTTTATAAATACGGTTGGCAATAAGAAAGTTTATAATAAGTAGTATAAAATTAATATTAAAGTGTCAGAATAATGTATTAAATTTAGGATTTAATTATGGGAAGGTTCCCCTTTGATAATAAGAAGGTTTTTAGTGGTAATTTTAATAATAATAGGAGTTGCTTTTTATATTGTTACTGAGCGAAAAGGTTTAGGAATAATACAGCTTCGACAGGGTCCTAATAAGGTAAGTTTAAAAGGAGTTTTACAACCGGTTGCTGATGGAGTAAAGTTATTTACTAAGGAAGTTGGAGTGCCTTATTCGGCTTCAAAAGTAATGTATTTATTAGGTCCATTTATTTGTTTCTTCTGTGCTTATAGGTTTTGGCTTATTTTTCCAAGAAGATATAGTTACCTTAGTTTGGAGATAGGGTTGTTGTTTTTTTTGTGCGTTTCCGCTTTTAGGGTGTATGGAGTGTTTTTGGTAGGTTGGGTGTGCGATTCGCGTTATGCTTTTTTAGGAGCAATACGTGCTGTAGCACAAAGTATTTCGTACGAAGTTTTTTTAAGAACATGTTTGTTTTGTCCTGTGTTGTTAGTTGGAACTTTTGATTTAGTTGAAGTACGTACTTTTTCTTTTTTAAATTTAATTATTGGTCAAGAATTGTTGTTGCTTTGAATTATTTCAATTTTAGCTGAAACTAATCGTGCCCCTTTTGATTTTGTAGAAGGGGAGTCTGAGTTAGTGGCAGGATATAATGTTGAGTTTGGAGGGGTTGGGTTTGCTTTGTTAGCGTTAGCTGAATATAGAAATATAGTTTTTATAAGAATATTAACTACTATTTTATTTTTGAGTAGATTAACTTGGATTGGTGTGGCGGGGGATGTATTAATAGGAGTAATCTTAGTATTAATTAGATATTTTGTTGTTTGGGTTCGTGGGGTTGTTCCACGTTTTCGGTATGATCTACTTATAAAGTTGTGTTGGCAAGTTTTATTACCTATTAGTTTGAGTATTTTCATTTTTTATCTTTGTTTACTAGTGGATATTGATATACTGTAGGTTAAAACTTTTTATATTGTTGTAAGGGTTGTCGTGGTGTAAATATATGTTTATTTAGGTTGAGTTTATCAAAACATAGTAAAAATAAGTGATAATAGTATTTAGTAGAATTTCTTCTTTTGTAAGTTTAATTGTTACTTTAATAGGGGTTATGATCTCGATAGTTAGTTTAAATATATTAGGTCTTTGAGTGGGGGTTGAATTAAATTTTTTAGGGGCTGTATGTTTTATAAGTGGGGTTAGGGTGGAAGAAAGGGAGAGTGTTATAAAGTACTTTATTATTCAGGTATTTGGCTCTTGTTTTTTCATTTTAGGGTTTTTAATAATAATAAATTGTTGTTTTGTGAGCGTGGTTAAATTTGTTATTTTATTGGGAGTTTTAGTAAAGTTAGGGGTCTTTCCGTTTCATTTTTGAGTTCCGTCGGTAATAAGTGGGTTGTCGTGGTTTGGGTGTTTTATTGTTTCTGTAGTTCAAAAAGTCGTTCCGTTGTGGGTGGTGTCTAATTTTCTTTTAATAAGTAAAGAGTTAAGTGTGTTAGAATTACTAGCTTCTTTAACTTGTGTAGTAGGGTGCTTAGGTGGATTAGGGGTATTAAGATATCGGGTTTTATTAGGATACTCTTCTTTAGTACATTTGGGGTTTATGCTTATTTTGTGTTGTGTTGATGAAAAGTGTTTTTTAACATATATAAGATTCTATTTTTTGATCAATTTTTGTTTGATATTCAGTTTCTGGAAATTAAGGGTTTATAGTTTTTTGGATTTTGTGAAGGAAGATAAAGTAAATTTTTTGAGCGAAGTGTGGTGGAGATCTTTGTATTTTTTATCACTATCAGGGTTACCTCCGTTTTCGGGGTGTGTTTTAAAAGTTTATTTTGTGTGGAGATGTTGGAATTTAATAAGACTGGGTTGTATGGTGTGCGTTTTGAGGTCAGTTATTAGATTGTATTTTTACTTAAGTGTTGTAATAAGGGTTTTAATTTATTGGGGAAAAAGGGTTTCAGTTTTAATAAAAAAAAGGTCAAAGGTATCTTGTGTTTTAGGTGGATTGAGGGCTTTTGTAAATTTAGGGATTGGCTTAATAATATTTCTGTTAGTAGGATTATAATTATAATAAGTGTTTGTTTTTTTTTTCTTTGATACATTTTTTTTTCCAATCAAAACATTTTATTAATTTACTTTTGGTGTTTGAGTTATTTAGTCTTTGTGTTTTTTTGTTTTGTTTGTGTATAAGAAATATTAGAATAAATGTTGTTGGGATTTATTTTTGTTTAGTTATTTTGTGTTTAGGGGTGTGTGAGTCTGTAATAGGGTTATCTGTTTTGGTTAATTGTTCACGTTATAGTGGAAAGAAAAATACTAAGTCGTTTAGGTTTTTGAGTTTTTAAGTAGGTTCGGAGTATTAGAAGTGAATAAGTGATTACAGTAAAGATTTATAGTTTAATCTATTAAAAGTAATTAATTTAGTGAGATTTTGAAATCAGTATGGTTTTCCTGACCCTATAACGGAGATGGCTGGTCGTTTGTATATATATCATGATTTAGTGTTAGTTGTGTTAGTAATAGTGTTGATTTTAGTAGGGTGGTTTTTAATAGTATTTTTAGCTGGGAGTTTTTTTTTTCAAGGAAGACTTAATCGTTTTGTTGTAAAAAATGAGTTATTGGAGACTGTGTGAACTATTGTTCCGTCTTTATTTTTAGGTGTTTTAGGTTATATTTCTTTAAAGAATCTTTATGATATAGAAGTTGGGGAGAACGTAGATCATGTGGTGAAGGTTACGGGGCATCAGTGATATTGGGAATATCGTTATGAGGTAAATTTTTCTGCTGTTAGTAAATCAAATCATAAGGAGTGTTTAGTTGAATGAATAAAAATGGTTAAATTAAATGATTTGAGAGAAGCTGAAGATTTAACATTTTTGGATACTATTGATAGTTTTTTAATTAATATTATAAGTTTTAATTGAAGTGTATTAAATTGTGTGGCTGAGCTTTTTATGAAAGGAGATTGGTTTTTAAAGTATGACTCTTATATAGTGCCTGAAGAAAATTTGGTTAACGGACAATTGAGTTTAAATAGAGGATTTCGTAATCAGGATGTAGGTGGGCCTTGTTTTTTAGCTTTTGGTAAAAAGAATGAAGTTTTAGTTTCTACTAGAGATGTTATACATAGGTGAGGTGTGTCTGAGTTAGGGGTAAAGGCTGATGCGGTTCCGGGGCGTAGAAATTCTTTAAGTGTTGAACCAGTCTCTCCTGGTGTGTCTTTTGGTAATTGTTATGAACTTTGTGGAGAGGGTCATAGGCAAATACCTGTAGTGGTATTTATTAGTAATTATGATACAGTCATTTTTGTTCTTAAACAAGAAATTATGTTAACTGATTTTGTGGAGGAGTTCTTTAGAAGACTTTAGAATTGGTCAAAATGTAGTTTAGTAAAAATGTTAGCTTTGGGGGTTAGTGATATCGGTTAGATTTTTTTGAGATATAAAGTTTTTCAATTTTTGTTTGAGTATATTTTGTTAATAAATTATAGTTTACGTCGTCATAATCGATTTTTAAAGCTCTTATCTCCGGTGCTTTATGATCTACCAGCCCCTGCTAATTTAAGGGTTATGTGAAATTTTGGATCTCTGTTAGGGGTTTGTCTGATCAGTCAAATTATTACTGGTTTGTTGATGGCTGTTCATTATTCTCCAGAAGTAAGTCAAGCTTTCTCTTCTGTAATTCATATTATGCGAGATGTTGAATATGGTTGGTTGCTTCGTGGAATTCATGCTAATGGAGCCTCGTTTTTCTTTATATGTATTTATTTACATATTGGTCGCGGTATTTTTTCCCAGTCATTTTTTATGAAACATACTTGATTAGTTGGGTGTAGAATTCTAATTTTATTGATAGCTATTGCTTTTACTGGGTATGTGTTACCCTGAGGACAGATGTCTTTTTGAGGGGCAACTGTAATTACTAATTTATTTAGGGCAATTCCATATATTGGCCCTAGTTTAGTGGAGTGAATATGGGGAGGGTTTTGTGTTGGGGATGCTACATTAAAACGGTTTTTCGTGTTCCATTTTTTAGGTCCATTTTTATTGCTTGTTCTGGTTGGTCTTCACATTGTATTTTTACATGATACTGGGTCTGGAAATCCTTTGGGGTTAGAAAGAGATGCGGAAGCTATTCCGTTTCATAGTTATTATCTATTAAAAGATTTGGTTGGTATTTTTATAATGTTAGGTATTTTAGTGCTTATTTGTTTATGTACCCCTGATATTTTTCTTGATCCGGTTAATTTTATGCCTGCGGATCCTTTAAGAACTCCACTTCATATTCAGCCTGAGTGGTATTTTCTGTTTGCTTATTGTATTCTACGTAGGATTCCTAATAAATTAGGGGGTGTAGTCGCGTTGGGTATGTCGGTAGTTATTTTGTATTTTATACCTTTTTATTCTAAGCCTTTGTGACGTGGGGTTCAGTTTAATCCTTTAGGTCAGTTTTTGTTTTGGGTATTCGTTGGTAATTTTTTTGTTTTAACTTTTATTGGAAGATGTCCAATTGAGTCTCCATTTGATGTAATCGGGTGGTGATCTAGAGTAGCCTATTTTGTTTTCTTTTTAGTTCATCCTGTTGTCTGATTTTTGTGGGAAAGCGTGGTACTTGGAAAAAATTCTTATGAAGAGTAAGAATAGGATGTTTAACGTAAATTGTTTAAAAATTTGTTTAAATATATATTGTGAAAGAAAAGTTTGTTGTGGTGTTTGAAAAGAAATGTTAAGTAAAGAAATAGAAATTTTAGGTTTTTGTTTTTATTGTATCATAATTTATAAAGAGTTTTATGTATCTTTGTTCCTGAAAGCTTTGGAGTTACTATATCTGTAAATTTTTGTTTCATAAAAAAAGAAAATGGTATAGTTGAAATGAAATGTTTTTCGGAAAGGCTGATAGCTGGTTTAAGGGGAAATATATTTTAGTGTAGGAATAAATAAAATATGTTGATACTATTAATAGTATAAAAAATTGTTTTGAGTTTATTACTTAGATTCTTAAGGATAATCTTAGGAATAAAAAGATGTTTTAAGTAAAAAAAGTAGGGTTAGAATTGTCTATCTTTAAGAATTTATTAATAAAGTAATTATTATAATTTTATAGTTAAGTACTCTTATGTTAATAAAAATTTTTTGTTAAGAATTTAGTATAAAATAAGTAGTTTTTGTTTTAAGTTAGTTTAATGTGTTTAAAGTTTTGTTGTATTAAAATATTATGTTTTTAGATATTTTATAAAGGAACTCGGCAAATGTTTTCTGCGCCTGTTTAACAAAAACATGGCTCTTTGATATAAAGTACAAAGAGTTTGGCCTACCCTGTGATTTAGGTTTAACGGTTGCGACGAGAGTTGTACTAAGGTAGCGTGATAAGTTGTTTCTTAATTAGGAAATGGAATGAATGGTTTGAGTGTGGAATAGCTGTCTTTATAAAATGTTATGAATTTTCCTTTTAAGTGAAAAGGCTTAATTGTTTGTAAAAGACGAGAAGACCCTGTCGAGTTTTATTAAGGTTTATAAAAGTTTGTGATCTTAAATTTTGTTGGGGCAATAAAAACCAAAATAACGGTTTATTTTTATTTAGATCCTTTAGAAAGAATAAAGCAAAAACTACCGCAGGGATAACAGCGTTATCCTTTTTAAGAGGTCTAATTGAGAAAAGGGTTTGCGACCTCGATGTTGGATTAAAAAAACTGTATGGTGTAGCAGCTATAAGTAGTGAGACTGTTCGTCTTTTAATTTTTTACATGATCTGAGTTAAAACCGGTGTGAACTAGGTTGGTTTCTATCTTTATCTTAAATTTTCACTGTACGAAAGGATCCGAAAATAAAGTGTTACTTTGTTGTTAATTAAATTAATTGTGCCTCAATTTGCTCCTATATTTTCCGTTTTAATTTTTATTTATTTGTGATGGGTTTTTGTTTATATCTTTTGTGTTTTGTGGTGAGCTTCTAAGCGGTCTTATAGTTTCTAAAAGAATAAGGTATATAATGTTAGTTTTTGGAACTTATTTTATGTCTAGATTTGGTATAAAGTGTGGTGGTTGAGTTGTGTTAGTAGGTGGAGTTAGTTTATTGGTAAGTCAGGGTAGGTTTTTGTTTTATCAGTATATATTGGTAAGTGAGTGAATTGGTTTAGATGAAATAAGGTTAATTATAATTATGTTGTCAATTGTGGTGATAATAGTTAGTTTGGTTAGAAGTTTTAAGGATATTAAGATTAAAAAGGATGTTGGGTTTATAAGTAGGGTTAGAGTTGTGGAAATGGTGGTTCTAATCTCTTTTGGGAGAATAGTGTTTTTTTCGGTGTGCTCAATAATGGATTTTTATTTTTTTTTTGAGTTCTCATTAATTCCTACATTTTTGCTAATTTTGAAGTGGGGTTATCAACCTGAACGTTTGCAAGCTGGGATATATATAATAATATATACAGTTTCCGCATCCCTTCCTTTGTTAGTGGGGATATTAGTCATATCTTGAAAAGTGGGAAGTGATAATATATTATTAACGAAAATAAATGGAGTGTGTTTAGTTTATTATTTTGATTGAATTTGAATCTTTTTATGTATAGGGTTTTTAGTAAAGCTTCCTATTTATGGTGTTCATGGTTGGCTACCTAAGGCTCATGTTGAAGCTCCTTTGAGTGGATCTATGTTGTTAGCTGGGGTTTTATTAAAGTTTGGTGGATATGGAATTGTTCGATTTATTTGGTTTACTGAGACTTGTATAGTAAAGATTATTTTGTTTTTAGTTGTATTCAGATTATGGGGTGGGGTAATTACAAGGTGTGTTTGTATCTGTCAAAGAGATTTGAAGTCTTTAATTGCTTATTCGTCTATTGGCCATATAGCTATAAGAGTTGGGGGTGTTCTTAGGTTTTATTCTTTAGGAAAAATGGCGTGTGTTTGTCTATTTTTCGCTCATGGTTTATGTTCTCCGATGTTGTTTTCATTGGCAGCAAGTTCATATGATTTTGTTAAATCTCGTAATGTATTAATTAGGAAGGGGGTTCTTCGAAGTTTTCCGGTTTTCTCTATTTATTGGTTTATTTTTTGTGTTATTAATATAGGGTTCCCTCCTTCATTAAATTTTTTAAGGGAAGTTTTCTGTGTTAGAAGTTTAGTTTGGCTAAGTTATGTTTTTAGTTTATCGGTTGGTTTGATGTGTTTTATGGCTGGTTGTTATTGTCTAGTATTATATTCTTTAGTGAGACATGGTTCTTTAAGAAATTTATGCCGTCCTATATATACAGTTAGAAGACGTTATTTGTTTTGTTTTGTGTTTTTGGGAGTTTTGTTGATATTAATGTTTATAATAATAGATTATTGTTTTGTTTAATTAGTTTAGTTTATAAAAAATGTTATTTTGTGGTAGTAAAGAAAATATATTATTAGCTGATATTTCTTATGGTGAAATTATCACATTGACTTTTCGCGTTGAAGGTGGGCTGTGCTCTAAGGGTTTTAGTGGAAATTAGTTATTTTGAAGTTAACTTAAAAGTGTTCGATTCATTTGAAAGCCTATGATAACAGATTTGTTCAGTTCTTTTGATTATGCTTGAGGAGGTGGTGCTTATCTTATAAGTATCTCTGTTTGGTTTAGTAGGGTTTTAGTTCCTTTTTTTATAATGTCTTTTATAACTTACTGGGTTAATCCTAATTATTTTGAAAGGGTATTAATAAGATTTTCTAAGGGTTTTACTATGGTTTTACCACCAAAGGTTAAAACTATAAGTGGAAGTTCGCATTTGTTTATTTCTTTACTCTTAGTATTTTTGTTTTTTAATCTTAGTGGAGTATTTCCTTATAGATATCCTGTGAGGGCTCATTTTATTGCTACTATAAGTTTTGCCTTACCTTTTTGGTTTATAACTTTTATTTTAAATTTTAATCCTAATTGACGTTTATTTTGGTTGATTAGAATTCGACAAGGAGGTTCTCTGATGCCAACTGCTATGGCAATAATCTCAGAATGGGTGAGGTTAATTGCGCGGCCTGTTACTTTAATATGTCGGCTTAGAATAAATATTATTGTTGGTCAGTTGGTTTTAAAACTAGTATCTTCTATGTGTGTTGGTTTACTTTATCCATTTGGATTAATTAAGGTGTCCTCTTTAGTTGGTTCTTTAATTTGGTTAATGATAACTTTATTTTTGTTTTTAGTTGAATTGTGTGTTGGGTTTCTTCAGTCGTTTATTTTTGTGGGATTACTAGTTTTTTATGTTTATGAAGTAGTTATAAGTCCTGAATAAGTTTATATTAATTAATTAAAACTAGTGAGTATTTTTGTAAAAGAAATTATTGTTACTGATTATTTGAAAGAGAGTTTGTTGTGTTTAGCTTTTGTATTTTTCTTGTCTGGGACTTTAGTTTTTTTAGGTTTATTTGTAGGTCAAAAGTGACGGTCAGAGTGAGCTAAGTTAACTGCGTTTGAGTGTGGTTTTGATTCTTTAAGTAGAGCTCGGAATCCTTTCTCTATACGTTTTTTTTTACTAGCATTGTTATTTTTGGTATTTGATGTGGAGATTATTTTGTTATTTCCGTACATTTTTAGGGTGATTATTTTATGGGTTAAAATAGTACAATTTAGGAAAATGATGTGTTTCTTGTTTTTGGTTGTGCTGGTAATTGGGTTGTTTCATGAGCTTAATGAGGGGACGTTAGATTGAAAGTTTGATTAAATAGCAAAGCTATTATATCGTAATATTAGTGAATAATTTTTTAGTAGTAGTAACAGCAGCGGTTTCTTTGCTTTCTTTTATAATGTTTTGGTGGATATATCTACTAAAAAGGGTAAAAGATGGGATTTTGTTGGTGCTAGAGTGGGAGTTTAGAGATAAAATAGTTATAGAATTTAGTTTTCCTTTAATTTTAGATATTGTTAGATGTATATTTATGATTACGGTATTATTTATTTCCGGGTCAGTAATGTTTTTTACTGGGTTTTATATGTCTCATGAAAAATTTATGGCGCGATTTGTAATTTTAGTGTTGTTATTCGTGGTTTCTATAGTGTTGTTGGTTTTATTTCCTAGATATCTGTCTTTAATGTTGGGGTGAGATGGATTAGGGGTAGTGTCTTTTTTATTGGTAGTTTATTATATAAATGACGATTCCTTGTCTGCTGGAATAATTACGGCTATTAGAAATCGGGTTGGTGATGTGTTTTTTATTATAGTTATTGCTATGATGAGATGTATAATGAGATTTTTGGTTATGAGAAAAATGTTTTTATATTTTGGTCTAATAGGTTTGTTAGTATTATTTGGAAGAATAACCAAGAGGGCTCAGATTCCTTTTTCCGCGTGACTTCCTGAGGCTATGGCAGCACCAACGCCTGTGTCTACTTTAGTTCATTCTTCAACTTTAGTAACTGCTGGGGTTTATGTATTGGTTCGATTTAATGTGTTGTTAGGTGAAATAAGATTTTATGTACTTCTTTTTTTATCTATAATAACTATTATTATGGCGGGAAGAAGAGCTGTATTGGAGGTTGATATAAAAAAAGTGGTAGCTTTGTCAACTTTGAGACAGGTTGGGATAATAATGTTTTCTATTAGAATTGGGGCGGTTAAAGTAGCGTTCTTTCATCTGGTGGTGCATGCCTTTTTCAAAGCGTTAATGTTTATGTGTGTGGGTGGTGTAATTTTTTATAGTGGTGGAATTCAGGATGCTCGGTTTTTAAGGGGATTATGGGTTAAAATACCGTTAACTTGTGTTTTACTATTGTTTACTAATCTTTCCTTAATAGGTTTCCCTTTTATATCTGGGTTTTATTCTAAAGAACTAATTTTGGGAATCTTTTTATTGGGGGATTATTGTTTAATTGGGTTTTTGTTGTTATTTATTTCTTTAGTGTTGACTATTTGTTATTCCATTCGAATAATAGTTTTAATAATAAAGTATGAAGAAGTATCTGCTTTTGAGCATTATAGGGTTAATAATATTTTTTATTTTATTGCGTTAGTTTTGATAATACATGGTGCTGTTAGTGTGGGGTTAGTAATTCAGTTATTAAGAAAAAGGTTAGTGTTTAGAGTAGTAATTGTACCTAAGGTTCTTTACGGGTGTTTGGTTTTCACTTTATTGTGGTTTTTAAATTTTATAATATTAATTGGGGTAAGAAAAAGAACAGTTATTAAGGATTTAATAAAAAGAATGGTTAGTGGGATGTGGTTTCTTAAGCCATTAAGTGGAAATCTTATTAGAAGAAATGTATTGGTGAAGTTATCTACCTTTGTGAGTTTAGTGGAAATAGGTTGAGTTCGTGGTTATATTTGAAGTGGCGGGTTGAAAGAAATAATATTTAATAAAAGGAAAGATCTACGTAAATTAAATTTTAATTTGATTGGATTGGTGAGGTTTTTTTGTGTTTTTATATGTATTGTTGTGTTATTATAATTAGATGAAAGGTGTAGTAATGTTGTGCCAGAAAAATTGGGTTATCTTGATGGGATAAAATATGAGGTTATTCTCTAACATTTTAGATTAAAATATTAAGGTTAGGTTGGTTGTAGAATAGTAGTTGTTTAATTTTAGGTTTGTATTAGGTTATTGATCTGTTATATTTACGTTGGTTATAAGACTAGAAGTTTTTTGTAAAGTGTTAGATGAGTTTTTCATAATTTAGTATATAGGTGAACAATTTTTTTGGAGTAGGCTCTGATGATTTTACTTTGTGTGGTGGAATTATTAATTGTAGTAGTTGTTTATTAGTTTTTGTTTTGTGAGTTATTATAGTTAGATTTTTTAAATTAGAGTTAGTTAAGTTTGGGTTTATGGCAGTGGTGTGTTTGTGGTGAATAGTTAAAATAGGTTTATTTTTAAGTATAGACGGTAATCGTGGGGGTGGAGATGGAGGAAGTCTAAATAATGGTAATCTTGGGAATGGAGAAAATTTACCTGTGCGTGAAGTTAATGGTGGTAATGGTGGTGGAGATGCTGGTAATGGAAATCGTGGGGGTGGAGATGCTGGTAATGGTTAATGAGATATAAATGTTAAATTTGTAAAAATTTTGTTTATAAGATTGAAGTGAAAGGTAGTTTTATTGGAAAAGTTATAAAAGGGTGTTGTTAAATGTATAGCATTTTTAACGTTTTATCTATATAATTTTTAGGGAAAAGGGAAAGATTGGTATAGAAATTAAGGATATGTTACTATTTCAATTGTGAAAAATATAAAAAAATAGAGAAAAAAAGTTTTAAAATATATAGAACTGGTTGGTTTAAATATATATATATATATAAATATGCCGATTTAAAAAAGCCCAAAACAAATGCACGGTTAAGATAAAAATATGTTGAAGAGGTATAATGGATAGTTTACGAAAATTATAATGAGTAAAATGATGAAGTTGTAATTATAGGAGTTTATAAATTTGGGGTTTATAAAGTAAAAGGAGTTGGGGGAACCGCCTATAAAAAACCGCCGTGGCAGGGGATTAAATAAATAGAATTAGTATAAAAACTGAGGTGTTGGTAAAATAGTTTTATTTATTTAGTGGTAGTGAAAAATCTATAAATAGTTAGTTGTTAACAGTATCGTTGGTGATAAGTTGTAATGGCTGTGTTTATTATGTTTTCATGTTAAATCCAGGTTTTTAAATTGCCTATTATAATTAGGCGTGTTAAATGTGTGATGTGGCTGCACTGATCCTATGATGGGGGGGGTTTGGGGGGGGTCTAAAATAAAAGTAAGTTATTTAATAAATACTGGATAAATTATGGTTAAATATAAAGGTACAAAGAAAGTGAGATGAAGGACATAAGTTTTAGTATTTTAATTATTATAAGGTGTTTGTATATTAAATAACGTAGAAGGTAAATACTTTTATAGTATGAGGTGGGTTACCTAAAAAGATGGTTAGGTGTTGTCAAGGTATGTAGGCCTAACAGGCTATAGAGCCTATCATACCTTGACTATTGCATTTGACATATACCTAAATTGTATTTAGGTATGATATAGGGGTATAGTAAGTAGTGGGGTGAAGATACCCTAAATATAATTTAGGGTATGTTATATATTAATATAGTATATGAGTATAGTAGGGATAGTTGTATATAAAAAGCAAAATAAGGTATAATTTTAGCGGTTTAGAAACAGAGTTTGGTTGAAATGTAAAAATTAATGACGATTTGACCCTCTTTTTTTGACCCGGTTAAGATTTCATGGGGTCTTAAATAGAATAACTATATAAAAAAGGGATTTATATAAATAACTGTGGTCTAAACACTATTTCAATTGTGAAGATTATAAAAAAATAGGAAAAAACGATTAAATTATTAGGTTGTTTAAAGCTACCACTTTATAAACAAACTGCTAGTAACGTTTAATTAAAAAAGAAAAAGTAGGTAAAGTGGTTTAAAATAAAAATGTAAGATTGTCATTCTTGAGATACATATTAATGTTTTTACTTTAAGGAGTGTTTAATAAAAGGTAGAATTAATAATTTTTGATCTTAAACATGTGTTTTAATGTAAGGATTGAAAGACGGCCGTCGAGGTGTTAAGTTGTAACCTTAGTTATAGAAATGTTTCTTCTTTCTACTAGTATATTTAACGGTGTGATGGTATTATTATCAGTTGAGTGGTAGAGTTATTTGTTTTATTTTGTTTCTTAAGTGTAGTTAATTTTTCTTTAAAAATTGAGCATCCTCTTATAGTAGGGATAGGTTTATTAAGAGTTTTGGTAGTGATGTCTGGTGTTGTCACTTTTTATGGTAGTTTATATAGGTTTTGCTTATTTATAGTGATGGTCGGTGGGGTTTTAGTTGTGTTTTCTTATACGATTTCTTTAATTTCTTTTTCTATTGAAAAAATGAGTTTTGGGTTTGAGAAAGAAAAAAATATTGGTATTAAGTTAGGATTAGTTTTTAGCCTGTTGTTCTTAATATCTGTAGGTTTAATGTTGGTTTTTGAGAGCGATTGAGTTGAGTGAAGGTTGTTTAGTAGTATTTTGTATTTTTCTAAAGATTGGGGTATCGGAATTGTGTGAATAAGTTTGCTTTTGTTTTTGGTAATGGTTTTTTCAGTTAGGGTTGCTAGAAAGTATAGGGGAGCTTTATTAAAATAGTCGTGTTTTTGTAGCTATATTTATAAGTAGAGGGCTTTTAACTCTTTGAAACAATAATTTGTCAAAAATAGCAAGAAATAGCATATAAAGTGTGTTTTGTTTACACCAAAATGGAGATAAATATCTTTCTTGTAAAGTTTTGATAGTTTAATTAGAATACAGTCTTGAAGAGGTTGGGGTGAGGTTATTCTCAGAACATTTAGTAAAATGTTAAGTTATTGTAGACTGTAGTATTTCAAGTATTAAAGAGAGTTTTTTTACATTTTGGGATAAGTGGTGTAATTAGCATGTGTGGTTTCGGCCTGCAAGGAACAAGTAGTTTTATCTTACTAAGGTGGCAGAAATATGCGTCAAATTTAAGCTTTGGAGATAGAATAATTTTCTTCTTGGTATATAATAGTCTGTTAGTTTGTAGTATATAGTATTGTAAGGTATAAAAAATAATAGTAGTATAAATAGTATTTTTGTTTTCCAAACAAACAGTTCTTGTGAGATTATTATAAGTAAAGTGGTGTTTAGGCACGAAAAAATTTGGATTTTTAGGTAGTTTATCATTAGGCTCTTTACTTTAAGTTGGTTATAAAAGATTGTTTTTGGAGTGTTTTGTGTATATTTATAAGATAATTATTTGAGTTTTAGTTTAAGATAAGAATTTTTGACTGTTAATCAAAAGGAGCAGTTGTTGCAAATTCAATAGATATTGTTGGTTAGTAGTTAATATATAATAAAAGTCTTGTAAACTTTAGTAAGAATTTTCTTTGACCATAGAAGTAATATTTAAATTTTTGAAATATTATGTTTGTTGAAATATATAAGCCTGTGGTATTGTTTTGGTTACGTTTTTGATTATACATGGTATTTGAAGGAGGTTTAAGAGGTTTGCAAAGGTTGAAGCTTTTTTAAAAAAAATTCTTTAAAGATAGCATTGAGTCTATAAATATTTGTTTTAACGGGAAATAAATAGTCTTAACTCCAGTAATTAATATTGACTAAATATAGAAATATAGAGTAAGTAATTAACTTTAGAATGGAATAATAAAGTGCCAGCATTCGCGGTCAGTCTTTATTTTCGAATCAATAAATTTGTAAATCAGTTTAATTAAAACAGAAATAGAAGATTATTAATGAGTTGGTAAAATATTTTCATTTTTAGAAAGTTTAGATGTTATAAAATTAAATCTAATAAGACTGTATTAGAGACGGGGATTAGAGACCCCCTTATTTATGTTATTTATCAAGTTTACGGGGACTACGAGCAAATGTGCTTAAAACTCAATCAAGTTGGCGGTACTTCATATCCAGTTAGGGGAACTTGGCGGTTAAATTGATAATCCTCAAAAATTTTACCCTTAATTTTCTTTATATACCGCCGTTGTAAGTAGTCTTGGATAGAAAAGATTCTAGTGTTAGATGAATGATATAAATTGTTTTGTTCATAATAATTCAGGTAAACGTGTAGGTTTTAGGGGGCTTAGCTGAGTTACAATTTATAATAAAAACGGATTCTGATATGAAAATTCAGTTAAAGGTGTACTTTTTAGTAAAATTTTTTATAGAGTAAATTTGAATAGAGCAATTGAAGTGCGTACAAATCGCCCGGCGCCCTTGAATAATTAAAATTAAGGTAAGTCGTAACATAGTAATGCTAATAGAAGTTGGTGTTAAATTTGGAAATAAACTAATAAAGTTGTCCGATTCATACTCGGAATATGGAATTAAATTTCCTTTTCATATAAGTATTTAGATTTTTCAGTTTTAGATAATCCTATAGTTTATGTAAAATATTAAATTGCAAACTTAAAGAAAAAGATTTTTTAGGGTTTGGTCTGAAAAGTGTAGGTCGTGATGAGACTTCTAATCTTCTTCATAAGCAGTTCAATTCTGTTTACTTTTTTATGGCTCGTACTGGTTATCAATTGGTTGACATTAGTCCGTGGCCTTTAAGAGCATCTTTTGCTGCTTTAGGTTTGACTACAGGTATAATTTCTCTTTTTTGTGAAGGAACAAGAAATTTCGTTTTAATTTTAGCTCTAAGGTCTTTTAGTTTGTTAATTTTTACTTTAGTTCGGTGATGAGGTGATGTAATTTTGGAGAGGACATTTTTAGGTTGTTATAGGAGTTATGTAGTTCGTAATTTGCGTTGTGCTATATTTCTGTTTATTTTGTCTGAGGTATTTTTTTTTGTGAGATTTTTTTGGGGATTTTTTAATGGAAGGGTAGGTGAATTATCAATACAGGGAGTTGGGATGTGGCCGCCTAAGGGTATTAATCCAATTTATCCATGACGTGTACCTTTTTTAAACACTATTGTTTTGTTAAGTTCAGCTTTAACAGTGACTTGGGCTCATAAAGCTGTAAGGGCTCATAATATAGTAGACTATAGGGGTTTAAGTTTATTTTTGAAAGGAAAAAGACAAAATATAAGAAGGAGGAAGTATTATCAGTTGCATGGTTTGGTTTCGTTAGGGTTTACTATTTTGCTAGGTTTATTTTTTACTTATCTTCAAGCTACTGAATATTATATGGCTTCTTTTTCTATTTGTGATAGGGTTTATGGGTCAACTTTTTTTTTATTAACTGGTTTTCATGGTATACATGTAATGGTTGGGACTATTTTTTTAATCGTTTGTTGATTTCGTTTATATTTACTTCATTTTAGTTATCAACACCATTATTTTGGGTTAGATGCGGCAGTTTATTATTGACATTTTGTTGATGTTGTGTGGATTGGCGTATTTGCATCTGTTTATGTTTGAGGTTACTAGTATAATATTTTAATAGAAAAAGTTAGGTTTGCAACTTAAAATTGAAGG